TCAGAACTCATTATAATGGTATGGCGGTTACCTTTTTATTATTTTTTTTTAGAAAGATCAACAATATTTCGATTCTACACCAAAAATGAAGACTAAGACTTGAGTTTAGTGAAAAAAAGCCCCTTATCGGATTTGAACCGATGACTTACGCCTTACCATGGCGTTACTCTACCACTGAGTTAAAAGGGCTCATTTATTCAATTCATGAATTAGACATTTTGCATTATAAGTCTAATGCATGTATCTATATATGTACTATATTTATATTTACATATATACATATATGCATAGGAGCCCATTCAGAAACAAGAAATTTTATTTAACTAGTAAGCGGGCAAAATAATAATTATTTTTGTTTTATAAAAAATAATGCAGTGAATTGGTTCAAGACCGACCCTACCTGCTTTGTTTACTTTTACTGACCCATATCGGCATTCAAGATATTTTCTTGAATCATGTGATGAGGGGATTCCTGAAGTGAATTCAATTCTTATCTTATAAAAATTATTAGAAAGAAAAAGAAAATTTCTATCGTTTTTGAATTTTCCGGTTTAGTGTGAGATAGAGATAGGCATATCTCATCTGAACGATGAATGAAACAATGAGTTAAAATTGAATGAAGAAATGGAGGTTTTACCCTTTTCCTGCCAGACCAATCACTGCCCGAACTGAAGGAATCCTATACTTTTACTTTGTTTCATTATAATTATAAATTATATTATACTAATAACTTAACTAATTACTAATAATTAATAACTAATATAGTATGGGATAGTTTATTCATGAACCATCAAAATCAAAAAATTCTATGGAATTGTATAAATCATATATGTTATGTAATATATGTAGAAAATACTTTTCGGATCTAGTCATATTATATTGATATTGACAATTCCAAAAAACTGATGATACTATCATCATAGATAGTATGGTGACGATCGGGCGTATATGCCCCTATCGTCTAGTGGTTTAGGACATCTCTCTTTCAAGGAGGCAGCGGGGATTCGACTTCCCCTGGGGGTAGGGTAGGTACTACGAAAGGAAGTTTATCGTGGATTATCACTAAGCCTAGAATTCATTCTTACTGGGTCGATGCCCGAGCGGTTAATGGGGACGGACTGTAAATTCGTTGGCGATATGTCTACGCTGGTTCAAATCCAGCTCGGCCCAATAATTCGTCGCCCCATGAGCATGAGTATGATTTAACTTAACCAATTTGTCCTCCATAGGCAGAAATGCCTGATCTGTAGAAATAAAGATCAAGAGTCAATTTTTTTTTCTTATTGAAAAATTTATTATCCATTTTTTTGCAATAAAAAAATCACTGGTTACTAGTAATCCGTGTCACTCTCAGTATAGCCCATATCTATGTAGATATGATATTAGTATATCATTATATTATTTGTGCCTCTGTTACAATACGACGAATAGAATGTTCTTATGAAACCATAAGAATATGGAATATGTCATACACCTTGCTGGGATTGTAGTTCAATCGGTCAGAGCACCGCCCTGTCAAGGCGGAAGCTGCGGGTTCGAGCCCCGTCAGTCCCGAACTAGGATCTGATGAATTTATCAATTCGTCTCCCCCTTTTCTTTGAAAAGGGGGACAGGGGACAAGATCTGATCCCGGGGTATCTTTATTTCTTTTGTTTTTAGTTTCGTATTTATCATCAGACAAATACGGGAATTTCCATTTCTTCTACTAGTACCGATTGATAAGGGAGAGACATATGTAGATTAGTACAGTCGGCGGTATTCCTGTATTCAGTATTTTAAGGGATACCATACTCGTCTGACATTCTTTTTTGATTGTTCTTGATCAATAAAATGGAATAGAATGCCCCCTTTTTACTTTATCAGGAGTACATACACAAATTGTGTTCGTTTGTTGTACGATACACAATGAACTTAATATAATTTATAATTACCTCGGCAGAAAGACTACTTTTCAGGTTAAATCACACCTTTTTTCTAGCTCCGACTTGTGTATCCTAAATTACTAATTGGAAACAATCTATCTTAATTTTTGATGTTCCCACTTTCGTCCAAATTCAAGAAAGGGATACTAATAAGAGATAAAAGACCAAGCAACGCACTTTTTTTTTTTAGTTTTAGTATGGATAAAGGATCTTCCTAGGTTATACTATTCAATTCTCGACGATTAATCGATTTGATAGATCATATATAATATAATATATATTGTTATTCATAATATTGATACGATTCAGTATCATCAGATACAATTCATTCTATTGACTATTGAATTTACAGGAGTCAAATTTCTCATCTCTATGGGATTAGATCCCGAGTTATTGCGAAGCAAAGAAAAAAAAATAATGAAATTATGGAAGTCAATATTCTTGCATTTATTGCTACTGCACTGTTCATTCTAGTTCCTACTGCTTTTTTACTTATTATCTACGTAAAAACAGTCAGTCAAAATAATTAATTTAAATGAAACTTGAATTATGAGTTCTTAATTGAATAAATGAGCGAA